GCTAGCGTAGCTTAATACAAAGCATAACACTGAAGATGTTAAGATGGGTCCTAAGAAACTCCGCATGCATAAAGGCATGGTCCTGACCTTATTATCAGCTCTTACCCAACTTACACATGCAAGTCTCAGCAACCCCGTGAGTATGCCCTCAATCCCCTGCCCGGGGACGAGGAGCGGGCATCAGGCACAAATTTTAGCCCAAGACGCCTGGCCAAGCCACACCCCCAAGGGAATTCAGCAGTGATAAACATTAAGCCATAAGTGAAAACTTGACTCAGTTAGGGTTAAGAGGGCCGGTAAAACTCGTGCCAGCCACCGCGGTTAAACGAGAGGCCCTAGTTGATAACACCACGGCGTAAAGGGTGGTTAAGGAAAGAGATAATTTTTTAAAGCCAAAGGGCCCTTTGGCCGTCATACGCTTCTAGGTGTCCGAAGCCCAATCATACGAAAGTAGCTTTAACAAGCCCACCTGACCCCACGAAAACTGAGAAACAAACTGGGATTAGATACCCCACTATGCTCAGCCATAAACCTAGACATCCAACTACAATTAGATGTCCGCCCGGGTACTACGAGCATCAGCTTGAAACCCAAAGGACCTGACGGTGCCTCAGATCCCCCTAGAGGAGCCTGTTCTAGAACCGATAACCCCCGTTAAACCTCACCACTTCTAGCCATCCCAGCCTATATACCGCCGTCGTCAGCTTACCCTGTGAAGGTAATAAAAGTAAGCAAAATGGGCACAACCCAGAACGTCAGGTCGAGGTGTAGCGTACGAAGTGGGAAGAAATGGGCTACATTTTCTATCACAGAACACTACGAATATGCAACATGAAATAGTGCTTGAAGGAGGATTTAGTAGTAAAAAGGAAGCAGAGTGTCCTTTTGAACCCGGCTCTGAGGCGCGTACACACCGCCCGTCACTCTCCCCTGTCAAAACGCAACAAAGATACTTAACACCAAAGCACTGACAAGGGGAGGCAAGTCGTAACATGGTAAGTGTACCGGAAGGTGCACTTGGATTAAACCCAGGGCGTGGCTGAGTTAGTCAAGCATCTCACTTACACCGAGAAGACATCCATGCAAGTTGGATCACCCTGAGCCAAACAGCTAGCTTAACCACCAACATAACCTAACAATGTTAATAACAAAACATGACCTAACACCACAAACTAAACCATTTTTTTACCTGAGTATGGGAGACAGAAAAGGTTCAACCCAAAGCAATAGAAAAAGTACCGCAAGGGAAAGCTGAAAGAGAAATGAAACAACTCATATAAGCACTAAAAAACAAAGACTAAACCTTGTACCTTTTGCATCATGATTTAGCCAGCACCCTCAAGCAAAGAGACCTTTAGTTTGAAACCCCGAAACCAGGTGAGCTACCCCGAGACAGCCTATTTAAATTTAGGGCTAACCCGTCTCTGTGGCAAAAGAGTGGGAAGAGCTCCGGGTAGAAGTGACAGACCTACCGAACCTGGTGATAGCTGGTTGCCTGAGAAATGGATAGAAGTTCAGCCTCGTACGCCCCAAATCAAAAATATAACATTAAGACAATAAGGGAAACATACGAGAGTTAGTTAAAGGGGGTACAGCCCCTCTAACAAAGGATACAACCTTCGCAGGAGGATAAAGATCATAATATATAAAATATACTGTTTTAGTGGGCCTAAAAGCAGCCATCTAAATAGAAAGCGTTAAAGCTCAGACAGAAAGAAGTTTATTATACTGATAAAAAAATCTTATTCCCCTAACAATATCAGGCTAACCCATGCCCCCATGGAAGAAATTATGCTAAAATGAGTAACAAGAAGACCTGCTCTTCTCCAAGCACAAGTGTAAACCAGATCGGACAAGCCACTGGAAATTAACGAACCCAACCCAAGAGAGTAATGTGAACAACAAAAAAACCAAGAAAAACCCACAACCAAACAATCGTTAACCCCACACTGGAGTGCTATTTCTAAAGGAAAGACTAAAAGAAAGGGAAGGAACTCGGCAAACACAAGCCTCGCCTGTTTACCAAAAACATCGCCTCCTGCAACTAAACTGAGTATAGGAGGTCCAGCCTGCCCAGTGACTACGGGTTCAACGGCCGCGGTATTTTGACCGTGCAAAGGTAGCGCAATCACTTGTCTTTTAAATAGAGACCTGTATGAATGGCTAAACGAGGGCTTAACTGTCTCCCCCTTCAAGTCAGTGAAATTGATCTATCCGTGCAGAAGCGGGTATAACTATACAAGACGAGAAGACCCTTTGGAGCTTAAGGTACAAAATTCAACCACGTTAAGCAACTTAATAAAAAGCAAAAACTTAGTGGAAAATGAAATTTTACCTTCGGTTGGGGCGACCGCGGAGGAAAAACAAGCCTCCGAGTGGAATGGGCCAAACCCCTAAAACTAAGAGAGACATCTCTAAGCCACAGAACATCTGACCAAAAATGATCCGGCCAATAAAGCCGATCAACGAACCAAGTTACCCTAGGGATAACAGCGCAATCCTCTCCCAGAGTCCATATCGACGAGGGGGTTTACGACCTCGATGTTGGATCAGGACATCCTAATGGTGCAGCCGCTATTAAGGGTTCGTTTGTTCAACGATTAAAGTCCTACGTGATCTGAGTTCAGACCGGAGCAATCCAGGTCAGTTTCTATCTGTAACGCTACTTTTCCTAGTACGAAAGGATCGGAAAAGAGGGGCCCATACTTACAGCACGCCCCACCCCTAATTAATGAAAACAAATAAATTAAATAAAGGGAGGGCCAAAACCCCAACCGCCCGAAATAAGGACATACTGGGGTGGCAGAGCATGGTAAATTGCGAAAGGCCTAAGCCCTTTTAACCAGAGGTTCAAATCCTCTTCCCAGTTTATGCTAAACACTCTAATAAATCACCTGATCAACCCCCTAGCCTATATTGTACCCGTCCTGCTAGCAGTAGCCTTCCTAACTCTAATTGAACGTAAAGTATTAGGATACATACAACTACGAAAGGGGCCAAACGTTGTAGGACCATATGGACTCTTACAACCTATCGCCGACGGAGTAAAATTATTTATCAAAGAGCCGGTCCGTCCCTCTACATCTTCTCCATTCCTATTCTTAGCCACCCCTATTCTTGCATTAACCCTGGCCATAACTCTATGAGCACCCATACCCATACCCTACCCAGTAATTGACCTCAACTTAGGAGTCCTCTTTATCCTAGCCCTATCAAGCCTCGCAGTATATTCTATTCTAGGATCAGGATGAGCATCAAATTCAAAATACGCACTAATCGGGGCCCTACGGGCTGTAGCCCAAACAATTTCCTATGAAGTAAGCCTCGGACTAATCCTTCTATCAGTAATTATCTTCTCAGGAGGTTATACCCTACAAACATTTAGCACAGCCCAAGAAAGTATCTGACTATTAGCCCCTGCATGACCACTAGCCGCAATATGATATATCTCAACCCTGGCAGAAACTAACCGAGCACCATTTGACCTAACAGAAGGAGAATCAGAACTAGTCTCAGGCTTCAACGTAGAATATGCAGGAGGACCCTTCGCCCTCTTCTTCCTAGCCGAATATGCAAACATCCTATTAATAAATACCCTATCAGCTGTACTATTCCTAGGAACATCACACATCCACCACATCCCAGAATTAACAACAATCAGCCTTATGACTAAAGCCGCACTACTCTCTATTGTATTCCTATGAGTACGAGCCTCGTACCCACGATTCCGATACGACCAACTAATACACCTTGTATGAAAAAACTTCCTCCCCCTAACATTGGCCTTAGTACTATGACACATTGCCCTGCCAATCGCACTAGCGGGCCTTCCCCCACAACTATAATTCAGGAACTGTGCCCGAATGCCTAGGGACCACTTTGATAGAGTGGCCTATAGGGGCTAAAATCCCCTCAGTTCTTAGAAAGAAGGGGATCGAACCCATGCCCAAGAGATCAAAACTCTTAGTGCTTCCTCTACACCACTTTCTAAGATGGGGTCAGCTAATCAAGCTTTCGGGCCCATACCCCGAACATGACGGTTAAAGTCCCTCCTCCATCAATGAACCCCTATGTACTCGCAACCCTACTATCCAGCCTAGGTTTAGGAACCACCCTAACCTTTGCCAGCTCCCATTGACTACTGGCCTGAATAGGACTAGAAATTAACACCCTGGCAATTATCCCCTTAATAGCACAACACCACCACCCTCGTGCAGTAGAAGCCACCACAAAATACTTCTTAACCCAGGCCACTGCAGCCGCAATAATTATATTTGCAAGCACGACAAACGCCTGAATTACAGGAGAATGAGACATAAATAACATATCAAACCCCATTGCTAGCACAATAATCATTACTGCCCTAGCACTTAAAATTGGATTAGCACCAATACACTTTTGAATGCCAGAAGTTCTGCAAGGACTAGACCTTCTAACAGGACTAATTTTATCAACATGACAAAAACTTGCCCCATTCGCCCTAATTATCCAAACAGCCCAAGCCGTAGACCCCGTACTATTAACTGCCCTAGGAGTCATATCCACCCTGGTCGGGGGATGAGGAGGATTAAACCAAACCCAACTCCGGAAAATCTTAGCCTACTCCTCAATCGCACACATAGGCTGAATAATTATTATCCTCCAATATGCCCCACAACTCACCCTTGTCGCCCTAGGAACATACATCTTTATGACATCCGCAGCATTCCTCACCCTAAAAACATCATCCGCCACAAAAATCAACACTCTTTCAATAGTCTGATCAAAAAGCCCAATCCTAACAACAACCACTGCCCTAGTACTATTATCACTAGGCGGCCTACCCCCACTAACAGGGTTCATGCCAAAATGACTAATCCTGCAAGAATTAGCAAAACAAAACCTTCCAGCCACTGCCACAATCATAGCCCTGGCTGCCTTACTAAGCCTTTACTTCTACCTGCGCCTCTGTTACGCAATAACACTGACAATCTCTCCCAATACAATCAACTCAGTCACCCCTTGACGAACCCAAACAACCCAATCCTCCCTCCCGCTCACCCTATCTACCACAATTGCCCTAGGACTCTTACCAATAACCCCAGCTATTCTAATACTAGCCACCTAGGGACTTAGGATAACATCAGACCAAGAGCCTTCAAAGCTCTAAGCAGAAGTGAAAATCTTCTAGTCCCTGATAAGACCTACAAGAGTCTATCTTGCATTTTCTGATTGCAAATCAAATGTTTTTATTAAACTAAGGCCTTACTAGATGGGAAGGCCTCGATCCTACAAACTCTTAGTTAACAGCTAAGCGCTCAAGCCAGCGAGCATCCATCTACTTTTCCCGCCTATGGCCTAGTAAGGCGGGAAAAGCCCCGGCAGACTACTAATCTACGTCTCTGGATTTGCAATCCAACATGTTTCTTCACCACGGGGCTATGATAAGGAGAGGACTTAAACCTCTGTCTTCGGGGCTACAACCCGCCGCCTGAGCACTCGGCTACCCTACCTGTGGCAATTACGCGCTGATTCTTTTCTACAAACCACAAAGACATTGGTACCCTTTATCTTGTATTTGGTGCCTGAGCCGGAATAGTGGGAACCGCTCTAAGCCTTCTCATTCGAGCCGAACTAAGTCAACCTGGATCACTTCTGGGCGACGATCAAATTTATAATGTCATTGTTACTGCCCATGCCTTCGTAATAATTTTCTTTATAGTAATACCAATTCTAATCGGAGGGTTTGGAAACTGACTCGTGCCGCTAATAATCGGGGCACCTGATATAGCATTCCCACGAATAAATAACATGAGTTTCTGACTTCTACCCCCCTCTTTCCTCCTGCTGTTAGCCTCCTCTGGTGTCGAGGCCGGAGCCGGAACAGGATGAACAGTATATCCACCACTCGCAGGCAATCTTGCCCACGCAGGAGCATCCGTAGACCTAACAATTTTCTCACTTCACTTAGCAGGTGTGTCATCAATTTTAGGTGCAATTAACTTCATCACCACAACTATTAACATGAAACCACCAGCCATTTCTCAATATCAAACACCCCTATTTGTTTGAGCTGTACTTGTAACAGCCGTACTTCTTCTTCTATCCCTGCCAGTCCTAGCCGCTGGAATTACTATGCTCCTTACAGACCGAAATCTAAATACCACATTCTTTGACCCAGCGGGGGGAGGAGATCCGATCTTATATCAACACCTATTCTGATTCTTCGGCCACCCAGAAGTTTACATTCTCATCTTACCCGGATTTGGAATTATCTCACACGTTGTAGCCTACTACGCAGGCAAAAAAGAACCGTTCGGCTACATAGGAATGGTTTGAGCCATGATAGCTATTGGTCTCCTGGGATTTATTGTATGAGCCCACCACATGTTCACTGTCGGAATAGACGTAGACACTCGTGCATACTTTACATCCGCAACAATAATTATTGCTATCCCAACCGGTGTAAAAGTATTTAGCTGATTAGCCACACTCCATGGAGGGGCTATTAAATGAGAAACACCTATACTATGAGCCCTTGGATTTATTTTCCTCTTCACAGTAGGTGGACTAACAGGAATTGTTCTAGCCAACTCGTCACTCGATATTGTTCTTCACGACACATACTACGTAGTCGCACACTTCCACTACGTATTATCAATAGGTGCTGTATTTGCCATCATAGCAGCTTTCGTTCACTGATTCCCCCTATTTACAGGATACACTTTAAATGACACCTGAACAAAAATTCACTTCGGAGTAATATTCATTGGTGTCAATCTTACATTCTTCCCACAGCACTTCCTAGGCCTGGCAGGAATACCACGACGATACTCTGACTACCCAGACGCCTACGCCCTATGAAATACAGTATCATCCATCGGGTCACTTATCTCCCTAGTAGCAGTAATTATATTCCTATTTATTTTATGAGAAGCCTTCGCCGCTAAACGAGAAGTATCCTCAGTAGAACTAACTATAACAAATGTAGAATGACTTCATGGCTGCCCTCCACCATACCACACATTTGAAGAGCCCGCATTCGTTCAAGTTCAATCAAACTAACGAGAAAGGAAGGAATTGAACCCCCGTATACTGGTTTCAAGCCAGTCACATAACCACTCTGTCACTTTCTTCTAAAGACATTAGTAAAATACGCAAATTACATCACCTTGTCGAGGTGAAATCGCAGGTTAAACCCCTGTATGTCTTAAGCCCTAAAGCTTAATGGCACATCCCACACAACTAGGATTCCAAGACGCGGCATCACCCGTTATAGAAGAACTTCTTCACTTCCATGACCACGCCCTAATAATCGTATTCTTAATTAGCACTTTAGTACTTTATATTATTATTGCAATGGTTTCAACCAAACTTACCAACAAATATATCTTAGACTCTCAAGAAATCGAAATCGTATGAACTATTTTACCAGCTGTTATCCTAGTTTTGATCGCTCTGCCCTCCCTTCGAATTTTATACCTTATAGACGAAATCAATGACCCCCATCTAACAATTAAAGCCATAGGACATCAATGGTATTGAAGCTATGAATACACAGACTACGAAGACCTGGGCTTCGACTCCTACATAATTCCAACCCAGGACCTCACACCAGGTCAATTCCGACTCCTAGAAACAGACCACCGAATAGTAGTTCCCATAGAATCACCAGTTCGCGTCCTAGTATCTGCCGAAGACGTATTACACTCCTGAGCCGTTCCATCCCTAGGCGTAAAAATAGACGCAGTGCCAGGTCGACTAAACCAAACTGCCTTCATTGCCTCACGCCCAGGTGTGTTTTACGGACAGTGCTCTGAAATCTGCGGAGCAAACCACAGCTTTATACCCATTGTAGTTGAAGCAGTTCCACTAGAGCACTTCGAGAGCTGATCCTCATTAATACTAGAAGACGCCTCACTAGAAAGCTAATTATTGGACAAAGCGTTGGCCTTTTAAGCCAAAGTTTGGTGCCTACCGACCACCTCTAGTGAAATGCCCCAATTAAACCCCAACCCCTGATTTGCAATTCTAGTATTCTCATGAATCGTCTTTCTCACTATTATCCCGACTAAAATCTTAAATCATACCACACCAAATGAACCAACCCCAATAAGTGAAGAAAAACACAAAACAGAACCCTGAGACTGACCATGATAGTAAGCTTTTTCGACCAATTCGCAAGCCCATCCTTCCTAGGAATCCCACTTATTGCTATTGCAATCGCACTGCCATGACTCCTCTTCCCAACCCCGCCATCTCGATGAATCAACAACCGACTAATCACCCTCCAAACATGGTTTATTAACCGATTCACCAACCAACTAATAATACCCCTAAACGTGGGAGGACATAAATGGGCACTTCTATTAGCCTCATTAATAGTGTTCCTTATTACTATTAACATATTAGGCCTTCTCCCATATACTTTCACACCCACAACGCAACTATCACTAAATATAGGATTTGCTGTGCCACTATGACTTGCTACTGTAATTATTGGAATGCGAAATCAACCAACAGTTGCCCTCGGACACCTCCTACCAGAAGGAACACCCATTCCCCTAATCCCCGTACTAATTATTATCGAAACAATTAGCCTATTTATTCGACCATTAGCCCTGGGCGTTCGACTCACAGCCAACTTAACAGCAGGCCACTTATTAATTCAACTCATCGCCACAGCCGTATTCGTCCTATTGCCAATAATACCTACAGTAGCCATCCTAACCGCCACCGTTCTCTTCCTCCTAACACTCCTAGAAGTCGCAGTAGCAATAATTCAAGCTTATGTATTCGTACTACTCCTAAGCCTCTACCTGCAAGAAAACGTCTAATGGCCCACCAAGCACATGCATATCATATGGTTGATCCAAGCCCATGACCACTAACCGGAGCCGTCGGTGCTCTATTAATAACATCCGGCCTAGCAATCTGGTTCCACTTCCACTCAACAACACTAATAACCCTCGGAATAATTCTTCTGCTCCTTACAATATTCCAATGATGACGTGATATTATTCGGGAAGGAACATTCCAAGGCCACCACACACCTCCAGTACAAAAAGGACTACGTTATGGAATAATCCTATTTATTACTTCAGAAGTATTCTTCTTCCTAGGATTTTTTTGAGCTTTTTATCACTCAAGCCTAGCACCAACACCAGAACTAGGAGGATGCTGACCCCCAACAGGAATTATTACATTAGACCCTTTCGAAGTTCCCCTCCTCAACACAGCCGTACTACTAGCGTCGGGGGTAACAGTCACATGAGCCCACCATAGCATTATAGAAGGTGAACGAAAACAAGCTATCCAATCCCTTGCACTTACAATCCTACTCGGACTCTACTTCACTGCCCTTCAGGCCATAGAATACTATGAAGCGCCCTTCACAATCGCAGACGGAGTATACGGCTCTACATTCTTCGTGGCTACAGGATTCCACGGACTACACGTCATTATCGGATCATCATTCCTAGCTGTCTGTCTCCTTCGCCAAATCCAATACCACTTTACATCTGAACATCATTTCGGCTTTGAAGCCGCCGCCTGATATTGACATTTCGTTGACGTAGTGTGACTATTCCTCTACGTGTCCATCTATTGATGAGGCTCATAATCTTTCTAGTATTAAAGTTAGTACAAGTGACTTCCAATCATTTAGTCTTGGTTAAACCCCAGGGAAAGATAATGAACTTAATTATAACTATCCTCACCATTACAGTAGCCCTATCCTCAATCCTGGCAATCGTATCCTTCTGATTACCACAAATAAACCCAGACGCAGAAAAATTATCTCCCTATGAATGCGGGTTCGATCCCTTAGGGTCCGCCCGACTACCCTTCTCATTACGATTCTTCCTAGTAGCAATCCTATTCCTCCTATTCGACCTAGAAATTGCCCTCCTCCTCCCCCTACCATGAGGGGATCAACTCCACAACCCCACCGGAACATTCTTCTGAGCCACTACAGTCCTAATCCTATTAACCCTAGGACTAATCTACGAGTGAACTCAAGGTGGCCTAGAATGAGCAGAATAGGGAGTTAGTCCAAAATAAGACCTCTGATTTCGGCTCAGAAAATCATGGTTTAAGTCCATGACCCCCTTATGACACCAGTACATTTTAGCTTTAGCTCAGCATTCATTTTAGGATTAATAGGGCTAGCATTCCACCGCACCCACCTACTCTCCGCACTCCTATGCTTAGAGGGAATAATACTATCCCTGTTTATTGCACTAGCCCTATGGGCCTTACAATTCGAATCAACAAGTTTCTCCGCAGCCCCTATACTACTATTAGCCTTCTCCGCCTGCGAAGCAAGCACGGGCCTTGCACTCCTAGTAGCTACAGCCCGAACCCATGGAACCGACCGCCTACAAAACCTTAATCTTCTACAATGCTAAAAGTATTAATCCCCACTATTATATTATTCCCAACAATTTGATTAACCTCCCCCAAGTGACTATGAACAACCACAACTGCACATAGCCTTCTAATCGCCCTTATCAGTCTCACGTGATTAAAATGAACATCAGAAACCGGATGAACCACATCCAACTCATACTTGGCCACAGACCCACTCTCAACCCCCCTCCTAGTACTAACGTGTTGACTCCTCCCATTAATAATTCTAGCCAGCCAAAACCATGTCAACCCTGAACCCATCAGCCGACAACGTTTATATATCACCCTTCTCACCTCATTACAAACCTTCCTAATTATAGCGTTCGGCGCCACCGAAATTATCATATTCTACATCATATTCGAAGCTACACTCATCCCAACCCTCATTATCATCACACGATGAGGAAACCAAACTGAACGCCTCAATGCAGGAACCTACTTCCTATTCTACACCTTAGCAGGGTCCCTCCCACTATTAGTCGCCCTCCTCCTGCTTCAACAATCTACCGGGACCCTGTCCATGTTAATTATCCAATATTCCCAACCGCTACTTCTAAACTCCTGAGGCCACAAAATCTGATGAGCCGGCTGTTTAATTGCATTCCTAGTAAAAATACCACTATACGGGGTACACCTATGACTACCAAAAGCACATGTTGAAGCCCCAGTCGCAGGGTCCATAGTACTAGCAGCAGTTCTACTAAAACTAGGAGGATATGGAATAATACGAATAATAATTATACTAGACCCGCTATCTAAAGAATTAGTATACCCTTTTATTATCCTGGCCTTATGAGGCATTATCATAACTGGATCAATTTGCCTTCGACAAACAGACCTCAAGTCCCTAATTGCCTACTCATCTGTCAGCCACATAGGACTTGTAGCAGGTGGAATTCTAATCCAAACCCCATGAGGATTCTCAGGGGCTATTATTCTAATAATCGCCCACGGATTAGTGTCTTCAATACTATTTTGCTTGGCCAACACAGCCTATGAACGAACCTACAGCCGAACCATAATTCTTGCCCGAGGATTACAAATAATCTTCCCATTAACAGCAATATGATGATTCATCGCCAACCTGGCTAACCTAGCACTACCCCCACTACCTAACCTAATAGGAGAACTAATAATTATTACAACACTATTCAACTGATCACCATGAACTATTGCACTCACAGGAGCAGGAACACTAATCACAGCGGGCTACTCCTTATATATATTCCTTATATCTCAACGAGGCCCGACACCAAGCCACATCACCAAACTCCCGCCATTCCACACCCGAGAGCACTTACTAATAGCCCTTCACCTAATTCCAGTAATTCTCCTTGTAACAAAGCCAGAACTCATATGAGGCTGATGCTACTAGTAAGTATAGTTTAACCAAAACATTAGATTGTGATTCTAAAGACAGGAGTTAAAATCCCCTTACTCACCAAGGAAGGACAGAAATCAATAAGTACTGCTAATCCTTATGCACCGCGGTTAAAATCCGCGGCTTCCTCACGCTTCTGAAGGATAACAGTTCATCCATTGGTCTTAGGAACCAAAAACTCTTGGTGCAAATCCAAGTGGAAGCTATGAATCCAACAACCTTAATTATATCATCCTCACTTATTCTAGTTCTCACTGTCCTTATATTTCCACTACTAACAACACTAAGCCCCAAACCACAAAAACCAGAATGAGCAAGCACACATGTCAAAACTGCCGTCAGCACCTCATTCTTCATCAGTCTTCTCCCACTCATAATCTTTCTAGACCAAGGAATAGAAAGCATCACTACAAACTGACAGTGAATAAACACACATATATTTGATACAAACATCAGCTTCAAATTCGACCACTACTCCCTTATTTTCACCCCCATCGCCCTCTACGTTACCTGATCTATTCTAGAGTTCGCACTATGGTACATGCACTCCGACCCAAATATGAACCGATTTTTCAAATACCTGCTTCTATTCCTAGTAGCCATAATTACCCTAGTCACAGCCAACAACATATTCCAACTATTCATCGGCTGAGAGGGCGTTGGAATCATGTCATTTCTACTAATTGGATGATGGTACGGACGAGCAGATGCTAACACAGCAGCCCTCCAAGCCGTTATCTATAACCGGGTAGGAGACATCGGACTGATCCTAAGCATAGCATGATTCGCAATAAACCTTAACTCCTGAGAAATTCAACAAATCTTCTTCCTATCAAAAAACTTCGACATGACAATCCCCCTAGTCGGTCTAATCCTTGCAGCAACAGGAAAATCGGCCCAATTCGGCCTACATCCTTGACTCCCTTCTGCCATGGAGGGCCCTACGCCAGTATCTGCCCTACTGCACTCCAGCACTATGGTTGTTGCAGGAATCTTCCTATTAATCCGCCTCCACCCCCTCATAGAAAACAACAACCTAGCACTGACAATCTGCCTCTGCTTAGGGGCACTTACTACACTATTCACAGCCACCTGTGCCCTAACTCAAAATGACATTAAAAAAATCGTAGCTTTCTCAACATCTAGTCAATTAGGCCTAATAATAGTTACAATTGGACTAAACCAACCGCAACTAGCATTCCTCCACATCTGCACACATGCATTCTTCAAGGCCATACTATTCTTATGCTCCGGATCAATCATTCATAGCCTAAATGATGAACAAGATATCCGAAAAATAGGAGGCCTTCATAACCTAATACCCGCCACCTCAACCTACCTCACAATCGGTAGCCTGGCACTAACAGGAACCCCATTCCTAGCCGGATTCTTCTCAAAAGATGCCATCATTGAAGCCCTAAACACCTCTTACCTTAACGCCTGAGCCCTAACCCTTACACTAATTGCCACATCATTCACCGCGGTCTATAGCTTCCGAGTAGTATTCTTCGTAACCATGGGATCCCCCCGATTTTTACCACTATCCCCCATTAACGAAAATAACCCATTAGTTATTAACCCTATCAAACGACTTGCCTGAGGAAGTATTATTGCAGGACTTATCATTACAGCCAACTTCCTACCCTCAAAAACACCCATCATAACAATACCAACCGCCCTAAAACTAGCAGCCCTCATAGTAACCATCACCGGACTTCTAGTAGCCATAGAACTCACAGCCATAACCAACAAACAAGTCAAAATCACTCCTACAATCCCCATACACCACTTTTCAAACATACTAGGGTACTTCCCCGCAATAATCCACCGACTCCCTCCCAAACTTAACTTAACCCTAGGACAATCAGTCGCTACTAAGCTCGACCAGACATGACTTGAAATTACAGGACCAAAAGGACTAGCATTAACCCAAATAATGATATCAAAAATTACAAGCGACATTCAACGAGGTATGATTAAAACCTACCTAACCATCTTCCTTCTAACCCTGACCCTGGCCATTCTTCTAACTCTTATCTAAACGGCTCGAAGAGTACCACGACTTAAGCCCCGAGTAAGCTCCAACACTACAAGCAGAGTTAAAAGTAATACTCACGCACAAATAACCAACATCACCCCACCAAAAGAATATATAACAGCCACACCACTAACATCGCCACGTAGCATAGAAAACTCCTTCAACCCATCAACAACCACCCAAGAACCCTCATACCACCCCCCTCAAAATAACCCAGCCGCTAATACAACACCTAAAAGGTAGACTAACACATACCCAGCTACAGAACGACTTCCCCAAGCCTCTGGAAAAGGCTCAGCAGCCAAGGCTGCTGAATAAGCAAACACCACAAGCATTCCCCCTAGATAAATTAAAAAAAGAACCAAAGATAAGAAAGAGCCCCCATAACCGACTAAAATCCCGCACCCAACCCCCGCTGCTACTACCAAGCCTAAAGCAGCAAAATAGGGCGTAGGATTAGAAGCAACAGCAATTAAACCCACAACTAAAGCTACCAATAATAAAAACATAAAATAAGTCATAATTCTTGCTCGGACTTTAACCGAGACCAGTGACTTGAAGAACCACCGTTGTAGTTCAACTACAAGAACAATAATGGCAAGCCTACGAAAAACCCACCCACTAATAAAAATCGCCAACGATGCACTAGTTGACCTTCCCACACCATCTAATATCTCCGTATGATGAAATTTCGGGTCCCTCCTAGGATTGTGTCTAATCACTCAAATCCTAACCGGATTATTCCTAGCCATACACTACACCTCCGACATCTCAACCGCATTTTCATCAGTAGTCCACATCTGCCGAGACGTAAACTATGGCTGACTTATCCGTAACATTCACGCCAATGGGGCATCGTTCTTTTTCATCTGTATTTACATACACATTGCCCGAGGCCTATACTATGGGTCCTACTTATACAAAGAAACCTGAAACATTGGAGTAGTCCTTCTCCTGTTAGTTATAATAACAGCCTTCGTCGGCTACGTCCTTCCATGAGGACAAATATCCTTTTGAGGTGCTACAGTAATTACAAATCTACTATCAGCAGTCCCCTATATAGGGGACACCCTTGTTCAATGAATTTGAGGTGGCTTCTCAGTAGACAACGCAACACTAACACGATTCTTCGCATTCCACTTCCTATTACCATTTGTCGTCGCCGCCGCAACCATCCTCCACCTACTTTTTCTCCACGAAACAGGCTCAAACAACCCGGCCGGATTAAATTCCGACGCAGATAAAATCTCCTTCCACCCATACTTCTCATATAAAGACCTTCTAGGATTTGTAGTAATACTACTTGCCCTCACATCACTAGCACTATTCTCCCCAAATCTCTTGGGAGACCCAGAAAATTTCACCCCAGCAAATCCACTAGTCACCCCTCCACATATTAAGCCAGAGTGATATTTCCTATTTGCTTACGCCATTCTACGATCTATCCCAAATAAACTAGGAGGGGTCCTTGCATTACTATTCTCCATCCTAGTACTAATAGTAGTGCCAATCTTACACACCTCAAAACAACGAGGACTTACATTCCGCCCAATCACTCAATTCCTATTCTGAACCCTAGTAGCAGATATAATTATCCTAACATGAATTGGAGGCATACCTGTAGAACACCCATACATTATCATCGGACAAATCGCGTCAGTCCTTTACTTCGCATTATTCCTCATCCTCACTCCACTAGCAGGTTGAGTAGAAAATAAAGCACTAAAATGAGCTTGCCCTAGTAGCTTAGTATAAAAGCATCGGTCTTGTAATCCGAAGATCGGAGGTTAAATTCCCCCCTAGCGCCCAGAAAAGAGAGATTTTAACTCTCACCCCTGGCTCCCAAAGCCAGAATTCTAAATTAAACTATCTTCTGATAGTAACCTATATGGTTTAATACATATATATGCATTATATTACATAATGCATAAGTACATATATATGTATTATCACCATTCATTTATATTAACCATAAAGCAAGTACTAACGTTCAAAACGTACATAAACCAAAATATTAAAATTCACAAATAATTTATCTTAACCTGGGAAATAGATTATTCCCCTATAATTGGTCCTCAAATATTTCCTTGAAATAATCAACTATAATTTAATTTAACTATATTAATGTAGTAAGAGACCACCAACTGGTTTATATTAAGGTATATTCTGCATGATAAAATCAAGGACACAAATTGTGAGGGTAACACAGAATGAACTATTACTTGCATCTGGCTTCTATCTCAGGAACATAACTGTAAAATTCCACCCTCGGATAATTATGTCTGGCATATGGTTAAATGAAGTGAGTACATACTCCTCATTAACCCCACATGCCGAGCATTCTTTTATATGCATAGGGGTTCTCCTTTTTGGTTACCTTTCATCTTGCATCTCAGAGTGCAGGCTCAAATGATAAATCAAGGTTGAACATATTCCTTGCTTGAGTTTAAGTAGGTTAATTATTAAAAGACATAACTTAAGAATTACATATTTCTAACTCAAGTGCATAACATATTCATTCCTTCTTCAACTTACCCCTATATATATGCCCCCCCTCTCGGTTTCTGCGCGACAAACCCCCTTACCCCCTACGCTCAGCAAATCCTGTTATCCTTGTCAAACCCCAAAACCAAGGAAGGTTCGAGAACGTGTAAACTAGCAAGTTGAAATGTGGGCTAGCTATCCGCATTATATATATATATATACATACACATCGCATTAATTTGCCGCAAATTTCCCCAAAAATTGGCCTAAAAATCTCTATTAAAATTTTAGGACGCGCCCCAATGCTAAAAAATCCAACATTAAAAACGC